CTATTTATTTGCTGAATAGACAGATTAGTTGAAAAAATCATGACTATACTTAACAATAAAATACTTGGAAAAGCCCACAGACGACGAAGATTTTTTGTTGCTGTCGGAAAAAGAAGAAGTCCCACTCCTATTAACATAGGAACTGGAAGTGGAACGAAAGGTAAAATCCACCCATATTGATATGTTTGTTGCATAAGAAAATTTAAATTCGTAATTAATATTAATTCTTTCCGATTTAATTTATCGGATTTTACTTCTTTTGAAAGGAGTCAATAAAAAAATGAAAATATGTACTAACTTAAATATAAAAATATAGAATTTTTTTATTTATTCTTTCTTAATTTCTTCTAAATATTTCAAATATTCAAATCAAGAAGTTCCAATTGGTCAAATCATATGAAAGACAAAGATTAATTATGAGTCTCCTTCGAATTTGAAAATTAAAGTCAAATTTGGACAAGTTACTCAAAATATTCTTCTTTTTTTAGAAAAATTTTATGCGATTTTACCATATCGTTTATAGTCCATTCTTTTTAGAATTTTAGAAAAAAATTATCTAGAAAAGCGCAGATTTTTTTTGAACAATAGATGTCTTTCACATCCAGCTATACCAATGAGTAATCTCTTAATTTTTATTAAAATGGCAGTTCCAAAAAAACGTACTTCTGCATCAAAAAAGCGTATTCGTAAAAATTTTTGGAAAAGGAAAGGCTATTGGGCGGCGTTAAAAGCATTTTCTTTAGGGAAATCTCTTTCTACCGGGACTTCAAAAAGTTTTTTTGTGCGACAAACAAACAAATAAAATCAAAAAATAAGTTATTAAGAAATAAAGCGGAAACCTTAGAACAATATAAATCGACCTGATTCAAAAATGGAACCCTTCCGTTTCAAAAAAAAAATTCCCCAATTCCATTTCCTGGTGAATTAATCAATAGGAAATGGAATTCTTCTGTTTACTTTGACCTAATTTAAACAAAGTTTTTTTAACAAAAAAATACAAGATACTCGATTTATATTTTAGTATATTTTCTTTCCAGGATGGGAGTCTTCTTTTTCCCATCAATCTATTTGTACTATAATATTTCCTTTTTGTATAACTTGCTTACTTTTGGATTTTATATAAATTCTTATATAGAGCCCATATAGCTCTCGCCATCAATTCACGCAAAAAGACTTAATGAAAATATTCTGGATAAATATGTGTGAATTTGGAAAAATCTAAAATATTTTTTTGTTCATTGATAAAACTTATTTTTGGGTTGTACTTTTTTAAATGAAAATCAAATAAATCAAAAACGGTAAATAAAAAATGGGGGGCTTAATTCATAGTAAGACTTGCTAGTTTTACAAGAGTTCCAGAAAACGAAAACCCTAAACTAAAATAATGAACCTTCAAGTACATATTTGAACAAATTTTTATTCATCGATTTGAATCTTTTCTAGAAAATGCACCCAATAGAATTCTTAAATCTAGACGATTTCTTATTCATAGGCTATTATGGGGTCAAGACAAGCCGCCATGGTGAAATTGGTAGACACGCTGCTCTTAGGAAGCAGTGCTAGAGCATCTCGGTTCGAGTCCGAGTGGCGGCATAGCATGTCATCTCCTAAAAAAATAAAATAGATCCTATAATGAATAATAATGAATTCAATTTCCGATTTCGATTTTATAATTAAGGAACTTTTTTTATGATATTTTCAACTTTAGAGCATATATTAACTCATATTTCTTTTTCGATTGTTTCAATTCTAATTACAATTCATTTGATAACCTTTTTTGTTGATGAAATCGGAAAACTATATGATTCATCCCAAAAGGGTATGATAATGATCTTTTTGTGTATAACAGGATTATTAATTTCTCGTTGGATTTATTCAAAACATTTTCCACTAAGTGATTTATATGAATCGTTAATCTTCCTTTCGTGGGGTTTTTCTTTTATTTATATCGTTCCATATTTCAAAAAAGATAAAAATATTCTAAACACAATAATTAGTCCAAGCACTGTTTTTTCCCAGGGTTTTGCTACCTCAGGTCTTTTAACTGAAATACACGAATCCACAATATTAGTACCCGCCCTTCAGTCCGAGTGGTTAATAATGCACGTAAGTATGATGATATTAGGATATGTGGCCCTTTTATGTGGATCATTATTATCAGTATCACTTCTAGTCATTACAGTTAGAAAAAATAGAAGATTTTTTTCTACGAATAATGGTTTATTAAATTTAAATGAGTCATTTTTACTTGGTAAAGTCGAATATATGAATGAAGGAAAAAATGTTTTACAAAAAACTTCTTTTTTTTCTCCAATAAATTATTATAAGTCGCAATTGATTCAACAATTGGATTATTGGAGTTATCGGGTTATTAGTCTAGGATTTCTCTTTTTAACCATAGGGATTCTTTCTGGAGCAGTATGGGCTAACGAAGCATGGGGATCCTATTGGAGTTGGGACCCAAAAGAAACTTGGGCCTTTATTACTTGGATCATATTTGCAATTTATTTACATACTCAAACAAATATAAAATGGAAGGGTACAAATTCAGCAATTGTAGCATTTATTGGATTTCTTCTAATTTGGATATGCTATTTTGGAGTAAATCTATTAGGAATAGGATTACATAGTTATGGTTCATTTACATTAACATCTAATTAAATAAAAAACGGGGTTCTTACTACTTACCAATAGGAATAGAAAAGTATACAACCCATATGAATATCACTTTGTGTAAACTAGCGAGAGTCCCGCGAATCAAAGTCATGGAGCTCTCGCTAGTTCTGGTTCAAATTCATTTTTTTTTTACTTAACACAAGAGAAGAAAAAGCCCTCTTTTTTTCATTGTACAACGAGCCCTTTTGTAAACAATAAGATCGTTTTTTTCATTTTTTTATCAATAAAAAAACGATCTATAAAAAGAATTAGATAGGATAACTTCAACCTTTTCAACTGATAGTGAAAGAACGAAATCTGGGTATATACCAATACCGAGTACGGGTAAAAAAATAGAGATTGAAAGAAATAACTCTCGCGGACCAGAATCAAAAAAATAAGAGTTTGGGCCGTTAAATATCTTGTATCCATAGAACATCTGGCGTAACATAGATAATAAATAAATAGGGGTTAATATCATTCCAATTGCCATTACAAAAGTAATTAGGATTTTTGTCATTAAAAGATATTTTGGACTAGTAACTAATCCAAACAAGACTATTAATTCGGCAACAAAACCACTCATACCTGGTAATGCGAGGGAGGCCATCGAAAAACTACTGAACATCGTGAACATTTTTGGCATTGGGATAGCTATTCCGCCCATTTCATCAAGATAAAGAAGACGTATTCTATCATAAGTTGTTCCGGCCAAGAAAAAAAGTGCAGCACCGATAAATCCATGAGAGATTATTTGTAAAAGGGCTCCGTTGAGCCCCATATCCGTGATAGAACCAATTCCTATAATTATAAAACCCATATGAGATACAGAGGAATAGGCTATTCTTTTTTTTAAATTCCGTTGACCCAGAGATGTTGAAGCTGCATAGATTATTTGCATTGCGCCCACTATTATCAACCAAGGAGAAAATAGAGAATGAGCATGAGGAAATAATTCCATATTGATCCGAACTAATCCATATGCTCCCATTTTTAATAAGATTCCGGCTAGAAGCATACAAGTACTATAATGCGCTTCTCCGTGGGTATCTGGTAACCATGTATGTAGGGGTATGATTGGTAATTTGACAGCAAAAGCAAGAAAAAATCCAATATAAAATAATATTTCCAAGGCCACAGGATAGGACTGATTAGCCAATATTTCAAAATTTAATGTTGGTTCAGTAGAACTATATAAACCGACGCCCAGAACTCCCATTAAAAGAAAAATAGAACCCCCTGCCGTGTACAAAATAAATTTTGTAGCCGAATATAGACGTTTTTTTCCTCCCCACATGGATACAAGTAGATAAACGGGAATTAATTCTAACTCCCACATGAGAAAAAAAAGTAAAAGATCTCGAGAAGAAAATAATCCTATTTGTCCACTGTACATTGCTAACATGAGGAAATAAAATAATCGAGAATCTCGAGTAACCGGCCAAGCCGCTAAAGTAGCTAAAGTAGTGATGAATCCCGTTAGTAAAATGGGGCCTATAGAGAGTCCATCTATTCCTAATCTCCAATGAAAATCCAAAAAAAGGATCCATTTATAATCCTCCATTAGTTGGATTAATGGGTCATCTGATTGAAAATGATAGCAAAATCCATAAGTCGTTAGAAGAAGTTCTAAGATACACATACATATAGTATACCAGCGTATTACTCTATTTCCCCTATGTGGAAGAAAAAAAATGAAGCAACCTGCAAATATTGGCAAAACTACAATTATTGTTAAATAAGGAAAATGGTTCGTGGTAAAGACAAGATACGCTTGGGCCAGAAAAATCCGTGCTCAAAATAAAATTTAATTGAGCACGGGTTTTGTCGGTAAAAAAAAAAAAATGGATTCAAGTAGAGTTTTATGCAATGTATCAATAAGCTAGACCCATACTGCGAGTTGTTTCATGCCATAAATAAACCCGAACACTCAAAAAATCTGTTGGACACGCGGATTCACACCTCTTACAACCAACGCAGTCTTCGGTCCTTGGGGCAGAAGCGATTTGTTTAGCTTTACATCCATCCCAAGGTATCATTTCTAATACATCGGTGGGGCACGCCCGGACACATTGGGTACATCCTATACATGTATCATAAATCTTTACTGAATGTGACATTGGATTTATACATTTTGAACGTCATAAATTTTCGGTCTAGTAAACTAACTTATAAATGAATCCTATAAGTTAGATACCGGACGAATCAATGAGTCATCATAATCAATTTACTTCCGAATTTTTTTATGAAAAAGGACCAAAATACTTTGATTTCTTGTGTTTTTGCAACCACAATCATACCTTACCCGTCTCAAACCTATTAATTTGAACTTTTTTCTAAATATT